ATTGAAGATTTAGTTACGATTGAAAGTTTTCTACTATCATCCATAGACCCTTTATTCATACTCATTCAATTGAAAGAATTGATCCAATCAAAAAAATTATGCTTCTCGACTTCATAATCCAATTTTTTTTATTCCAATTCTGATTGACTTTTGGATAGAAATCGTGAGAATGTATTTTATTTCCTCAAATAAAATATTGAGGGATAAAGGATTAAATCTTTTTAAGAAATAAAGTTTTTGATCTGAATATGAAAAATAAAAAATGGAAAGACCGCTTAACTATTGAAGTTGTTAATAGAACGAATCACACTTTTACCACTAAACTATACCCGCTACATATTCATTATTGGATATGAATGGACCATTTGTCCAACACTATTTGGACAAAAAAGTAATGAGACACAGTCAAGATAAAGATAGCATCAGAATCATTAAAATTCCAGCATTGACATGTATTTTGTTCTGACGCGGGCTTGAAAGAAAATAAAAGAAAATTAGATTTTATATTTATAATTTTTATATTTATAATAAAAATATAATAAATATATATAATTAATAAATATATATAATTAATATATAAAATATATATATATAAATAATAATAATGTTAATGTATATATTATATATAATATAAATAATATTAAATAATATAAAAATAAAATATAAAATAAAAATATATAATAAAAATATATATTAAAAATATATATATAATATATATATATATAATATATATAATATATATAGAATATAATATATAGAATATAAATATAATATAGAATATAAATATAGAATAAATATATATATAGTATGTAGAAATAGATAGAAATATAGATAGTATAAATATATATAGTATATAGAAATAAGATTAAGATAATAAATATTAATAATATTAAGAAATATAAATTAATATTAATAATATTAATATATATTAATCTGGATTATATAGAATTTAAGATAATTTACTGGATTATAGATAATTTAGAGAATTTCTAAGATAATCTATATAAATCCATATATTAGAATCTAACACTATTTCTAATAACTAATAATGGGAATTAAAATATCTCTTCTTGTTTCGATAAGAATTTTGATTTAATATAAAAACAAAAATTGTTTTGTTCGTTGGAACAAAAGAAGTACTGGCCCGGCCAGTACTTAACCAGGCCGGGTAAACGAACCCTTTGTACAAAATCAAAGAAATAAGAAATAAAGTATTCTTTCTATATGTAGAAATCTGTTTCGACTCATTATAAAAATTTAATTAATTTAATTACTGATCAAATTCGTGGATATCTGACACTTTATCCATTTTTTTATGTGTTTTTATTACACTTTTTCTATATTTTAGTTATTAGATTTTTATCTATTGTTATTGTTCGAATTTCATTTAAAATGAAAGAAGTGAAGTATATATTCTTATTATATTCTTATATACAATGATTACATTAATGATTACATTACTTTTTTTTTTTAGATTACTTAATCTTATAATTAATAAAAAAGAAGGAAAATACAAATTTTTCTCAATCTTGGCTTCACGTGTCACATCACACGATAAACTTTAATTTTTCAATGGGGAGAGGTGGCTGAGTGGACTAAAGCGTCGGATTGCTAATCCGTTGTACGAATTTTTCGCACCGGGGGTTCGAATCCCCCTCTCTCCGACCCACCCGATCACTTGAATTTTTATAATTTTGAAGAATTTATTATTATTAATTTTCTTTTATTTTTATGAAATTTTTATCTTTCTTTATCTAGTATCTATTCCATTTATTGATAGATTTACCTATGAAAAACGAAAAACGAATCTCATCTCTTTTTTTATTCCTCGCGCCCAGGATTACGCCCCGGATCATTAGATAAGAATCCGAAGATGAAGAGAGAAACAAAGAATATTACTACTGTGTAAACGAAGAATTTAAGAGTAAACATTACATAATCTCCAAGATAAATAATATAATTTTTTTTTAAGGAAATAGATCACCTATTTTACGACACACGCTATACATTAATATATTTACATTATATTGTCATATCTATAATTAGATATTGTATGGGATCTTAGAAAGAGAAGGTTAGAACAAAGGAAGAAATAAGCTGATCAAAAATCAGCGCTCCCTTATTAAAATTTAAAATTAAATTCAATATATCAATATACAATATAAAATACCAGAATTTAGCTTTTTTAATCGAGGGTTCCTAATGTCAGACTTATCCGATCTTATTTATTTTTTTAATCAAAATATCATCTTTTTTTATCGAAGAAATCACGAATATAAATTGAATAGAGATTCATTTTTTATCGAAAACTTACGGCAGCTTGCCAAACAAAGGCTAAGAGAAAAAAGAGTACAGGGATAACTGGCATAACGTCTACGATTGGATTGAAAAAGGCATAAGCCTCGGGTAATTTGGCGAATAAAAAACTACTCGAATAAAGGTTAGAATTAAGACAGATACAGATTAAACTAAAAGTATTAAACATAACAAACATTTTTTTCTTGTTCTTTAAAATGAAATTGAAATGATAATAAATTATCAGATTTGATTGAGTTGTTTTTATGAGATAAAAATAAAAAAGGTGGATAAAAGATAAAAAAAATTCTTCTTTTTCTTTTACCTCTCCTCAATCAAAAATACTTCCTTACATTTTACAATCAAGTTAAATTAAAATACTTAGAATATAAGGAATTCTACTTTCATACAATATCTTAATTGAATTTTATGTAATGATCAATGAATCTTTTTTATTCTATATCTACATGTGTTGAATCCTAGGGACAACATGTCCTATATTTATTTTGGTTGGTTATTGACGAATAGTCAATATTGAGCTTAGGTTTTCTTAGAAAAAAAGAAAAATGGGGCGTGGCCAAGCGGTAAGGCAACGGGTTTTGGTCCCGTTACTCGGAGGTTCTAATCCTTTAATCAATATTGAGCTTAGGTTTTCTTAGAAAAAAAGAAAAATGGGGCGTGGCCAAGCGGTAAGGCAACGGGTTTTGGTCCCGTTACTCGGAGGTTCGAATCCTTCCGTCCCAGGTCGTTATTCATCATAAACGAGGGATTCTTCTCTATTTAAATAGAATTTAAATTCAAATTAAGGAATTAAAAATTTTTCTGTTTAACGTTGGATACAATGTGATCCAATCCTTTATTCTGAAATTTAATAATGATTCTAAGTAGCTGAAAATCTTTAGCCATTCATGGGGATTTCTTTTTCATTTGAATAAAAGTAAAAATAAAAGATTTTTTTTTCATGTGATTTTCTTCATATGATAAAATATGGGGTTAATTTAAGTGAAATCCTTTTCGGACAAAAACTTATCTATCTATGGATAGGTAAGTGTGATATATTATATATCGGTTCAGCCAATGACTATTCATGATTTCATATTGAATCAATTGCATACGCTTCAAAATAAAAATCAAGGGAGAGGGATGTTATGGTAAAACTTCGTTTGAAACGATGTGGTAGAAAGCAACGTGCGACTTGAAGGACATGATTGGCTGTGGATTTTGCCATCCATCATTTTCTATAGGAATGAAGATGCTCTTGTCTCGACATAGTTTGTCCTGCTAGGAACCTAATTTCATTTGCCTTAGGTTGGTAAATAAAAAGACTAATGGTATAGCATATGGTGGAGCTCGAGTAAAAACGATTGATTTATTTATCGGGAGAATAATCTAGGGTTAGTGATAATCAATAAGTTAGACCAACTTTGTAAATAGATCATTAGTAAATAGATCATCAATAGAATATATAAATGGAGAGGTTAAAATTTTAACAAGTTTGAAATAAAAAAAAAAAAAGTCAAATTTGTCGAAATTTTAAAACTGTTTTGATCAAAAGTGTATCACAAAGAAATCAATCTTTCGTATGATTGTTCTTTTTTCCATATAAAAAAAAGGTATGTTGCTGCCTTTTTGAAAAGGAGTAAGGATCACCAAAGTAATGTCTAAACCCAAAGATTTCACAAATCGTAAAGCAAAGACAACGAATTCCGGAACAAGTAAATACTATTTTCACTTGTCTCAACAATTGGATCAGAATGAGCAAAAAAAAAAATAGATCCTAAAGGAGACAAAAAAATAAGTTAGAGACAGCTCAATAAATTAGAAAGATTTCCTTTCGAACTCTTTTAAAACTATCCAACTTGAGTTAGGAGTACGACTGAGATTTTTTTTCTGTAAAGATATACTGTAAAGATATAATATAGTATAAATAGTATAATTATAGAATATATAGTATATTATAGTATATAGAATAGAATTATAGAATCATCTTTTCTTGAGCCGTATGAGGCGAAAACCTCCTATACGTTTCTAGGGGGGGCATCCTTTATCTACATCTATCCCAATGAGCCATCTATCGAATCGTTGCAATTGATGTTCGATCCCGAAGAGAAGGAAGAGATCTTCGAAAAGTGGGTTTTTATGATCCGATAAATAATCAAACTTATTTAAATGTTCCTGCTATTCTATATTTCCTTGAAAAGGGTGCTCAACCCACAGGAACTGTTCATAATATTTTAAGGAAGGCAGAACTCTTTAAATAAATAATTTCGAGTTTATTTTGATCAGAATAAAAGTCATGAATAGAAAAAGCTAGTACCTATCCTTAGTACCTATCCTTGTGTAATTCTTTATTCAAAGTTTGGTCTTTTCTTGTTCTATCTTAATCTTATTCTTACTTAATTTAGTTTATTTTATTTCTTTTTTTCTTGTTGTGGAACCCCCCCCCCAACAGGGGGGGGGTAATCTTTCTTCTTGTATTTGTATTGTACCTTTATTTATTTTTATTTATTTTTTGATTAAGGAAACCTGATATTTTTTTTTTCTATATTTTATATCTACCTTATTTTTTACGCTCAAATCTCTTATTTATCATTTGTGTTGTGCTAATCCAATATCTAATAATATCCAATACAATATTTTATTTAATTCTAATTATATTATATTTATTATTATATATTATATTAATTATATTATTATATTAATTATTAATTATATTTTATATTAATATTAATTATATTACTAATACTAATATTAATATTTTATAATATTAATATTAATTATATTACTAATATTTAGATTTTATTTTATTTATTTAATTTATAATTTATTAAATATTAATATTTTTTTTTTTTTATAAAAAGTCCATTCATATTGACAATGGCGTATCGAACAGATATAATTATCTCGTAGATAAGTGGTTTGTCAATTTGCCAATTCTATTTTGAATCTCTTGTTTTTTGAACCGGATCCTATTGATATTTTGTTGTTTAGATTGGTTTTCTTCCTAGTTCCATGTTTTGATGTAGTTGTGCAGTTCAATTCCATTGATTTTTATTTTATTTTTATTTTGATCATATCTACACATCATATAGATCCGGGTTGCTAACTCAACGGTAGAGTACTCGGCTTTTAAGTGCGACTATGATCTTTTACACATTTGGATGAAGGAAGGAATTCGTCAAGACTATTGGTAGAGTTTATAAGAACGCGACTGATCCTGAAAGGTAATGAATGGAAAAAAGAGCATGTCGTTAAATATGAAATATAATTTTAATAAATAAAATAATCATAAAAAAATTTAATACTCATAATATAACATAAGAATTCTAGTTGGGTCTAGTGAATAAATGGATAGAGCCTTATGGCTCCAATTCGAGTAAGACGAAAAAGTAACGAGCTTATCTTCTTAATTTGAATTAATTTGAATGAAGACCCGATCTAATTAGACGTTAAAAATAGATTAGTGCCTGATGCGGGAAAAGGTTCTCTTGTTAATTGTGAGTGGACCATTGATTCTTTTTTTTTCTTGAATCCTAATTATTCTTTATTTTAAATTTAAGACAGATGTGTACTAAGAAATAGTATACTGATAAAAAAAATTTATTCCAAGGTCAAAAGAGCGATCGGGTTGCGAAAATAAAAGATTTTATACCTTTTCCTTATTTTTCTTCTTGTTATTTTAGATTTTCTTTATTTCTTTTATTGTTATTCTAGTTATATTAACAATAAATCCGATTGTATAGAAAGGGAAAGAAAAAAGATCTGTTGATTGGGCTCTCTGTCTCCGGGGTATATATTCTTTATTTGTTCTTAACTTTTATATAATCTATATAATCTTTTTACCATTACGTTATTTACATCACAATCAATATAAATATAACAGTATGTATATATAATAATATATAATATAATATAAAAAATATAATATAAAAGTATAATATAAAAGATATCTTAAAATAAATAAAATATAAATATAATATATATAATTATATATAATATAAAATATAATAATAATATATAAATAATAAATATAAATATATTAAATATATTATTATAATAAATTATAATATATAATAATAATAAAGTATAGAATTTTATAATTTATAATAAAGGATATCTAAAAAAAAATGTAATGTAATTGTATTACTGTAGTGTAATACTGTATATTACTGTATATACTAATAATACACTAATATACTACAGTGTTATTTATAGTTCTAGTATAGTATAAAAGTATAAAGAATATACTACGTATAATATACAATACACATACGCCGTTCTGACCATATTGCACTATGTTATCATTTAATAACAATAACACAAGAAGCGACTCCCTTTTTTGTTTTTGTTTTCATCAGTATAAATGTACGTAAATGGAAAAATTTCTGGATTTCGGCAACAAAACTTCCTATATCCGCTACTCTTTCAGGAGTATATTTACTCACTTGCTCATGATCATAACTTCAATAGTTTGATTTTTTACGAACCCGTGGAAATTATTGGTTATGACAATAAATCTAGTTTAGTACTTGTGAAACGTTTAATTACTCAAATGTATCAACAGAATTTTTTTATTTCTTCGTTTAATGATTCTAACAAAAAAGAATTTTGGGAGTACAAGAATTTTTTTTCTTCTCATTTTTCTTCTCAAATGGTATCAGAAGGTTTTGGAGTCATTCTGGAAATTCCATTCTCGTCGCAATTAGTATCTTTTTCTGAATCTTCTGAAGCAAAAAAAATACTAAAATATCAGAATTTACGATCTATTCATTCAATATTTCCCTTTTTAGAGGACAAATTTTTACATTTGAATTATGTGTCAGATCTACTAATACCTCATCCCATACATCTGGAAATCTTGGTTCAAGTACTTCAATGCTGGATCAAGGATGTTCCTTCTTTGCATTTATTGCGATTTCTTTTCCACGAATATCATAATTTGAATAGTCTCGTTACTTCAAAGAAATTCATTTACGCCTTTTCAAAAATAAAGAAAAAATTCCTTTGGTTCCTATATAATTCTTATGTATATGAATGCGAATATTTATTCCTATTTATTCGTAAACAATCTTCTTATTTACGATCAACATCCTCTGGAGTCTTTCTTGAGCGAACACATTTCTATGTAAAAATAGAGCATCTTATAGTAGTGTGTTGTAATTCTTTTCAGAAGATCCTATGCTTTCTCAAGGATACTTTCATGCA